AAAAATTTCAACTAGTCCTTCATTTTCAATTTCAAATGACGATAGTAGTAGAAAGAATACCATGCTATGTTTGGACTTCAAAGGTTTCACTTTAACCATATAATTAGTCCCGCATTATTGGTTGATTGAGAATCAAAGCGGATTTACCAATGAATTACGAAATGCTACGTTTCTTAAATATTTAAAATATCATTTTTTTTTGAATTGATAAAATTCAATCAATTTCAAAATTCATAAGTAATTCGCGAGATCATGCATCTTTTACTTTAATTTTTTTACTAGTTAAAATGAAACTAATGAAAAAAAAAGTGCAGCTGGGCCGGTCCAGCCTATTTTTGAAATAAACAACTCGCACACACTCCCTTTCCAAAAAAGATCAATACACCAAATACTACACTTAGATTTATTGGATTTGTTGCTAAAATATCGGTATTAAACCCGAAACTCCCGGCCAGCGGCCATTGGCCCAAGGAAAGGAAAGAATCGGTTAGATTTTTCATACAATCCCCTTTCTTTTACAGATAGATAAAAAAACAAGAATAGAGTTTCTTTTTTGTATCACTTTCTATACTTCTATATATTCTTATATTCGATTTATATGAATTTCTTATATCTATAGAATTGATTTCGAAATGGATTTTTTCAAAAAATATTCCTAAATAATACTTATTAGAAGTTTAGAATTAGCTATCAAATTTCAAGTTTCGTATCAATTTCGGAATATTTCGTTTGTTGGAAGACTCCTTAATCTAAGAACGGGAAGGAAGAAAGCGGATCGGTATGCTAATTACTCATCCTTAAATCTTTCCTTCCCGGGCAGGGATTAGTGTCCCACATTGTAAATTGTAGGAGTGAATTAGTGATATAATTCAAAAAAGCAAGGAGCAAGTATAAGTCCTGACTAAAATAAATTCAGACAAAAAAAAAATAAGTCAAAATTTTCTATATCTATATATTTGTGATTGTTTAAGTGTTTAAGACAAGATTAAACAAAAGGATTCGCAAATAACAGCGCTAAAGCGACAACCAATCCATAAATTGTTAATGCTTCCATAAAAGCCAGACTAAGCAATAAAGTACCTCGTATTTTTCCCTCCGCCTCGGGCTGTCTTGCGATCCCCTCTACAGCTTGGCCCGCAGCAGTCCCTTGGCCAACCCCAGGTCCAATAGAAGCAAGTCCGACAGCTAACCCAGCAGCAATAACAGAAGCGGCAGAAATCAGTGGATTCATGATAAGTTAAATTCCTCACAAAAAAAATGGTTAATGATACAATCATTCAATGAATTATAGATGAATTATTCCATCACGCAGTTTCATCCAAACAGAGTAACTAAAAACTCCAAATTGAAGTAATAGAATAATATTATTGAATCATCAGAACCGATTCTCTATCGCTTTTTGAAGTTGGATTCTTAGGAATCCAAAACCAAAGACGTCTATTGAAATCCCTATTGAAATTCATAGTATTAAGGTATTAGATATTTTTTAGGTCATATATAACTATTCAATATCTAATATCCCATATACATGTGTTTCTTCCAGAATGTAAACCAACTTATTTGGATCTTAGATCCATTAGAATTCTTTTTGAACGGGAAAAACTCCCTAGCTGAATTCGATAATAGTTGGATTCTAGGCATTCAAGATACACAATTTTTAACTGGCTAATTTCTTTTTTTGAATCGTGTTTTTTAATTCTTCTCTTTCTTTATGATTATTCCGCATGGATCGAATTTACATAGAAAAATTGGTTAGGGCGAATCATTTCATAGAAATTTTCATTAGCATTTTATTCTATTTTCTTTCTTAATTTTTTATTCTTCTTGTTTATTTTGTTTATTAAATTGTTTTTTATTAAATATTTTATAAATATAAATATGTATAAATAAACTAAAATATCATTTATTAAAATATTCTTTTATTTATAGAAAATAAAATAATACATCCAAACAGGACATTCATTTTAGGAAACCTATCCTTTCGATCTCTTTCGTTTTTTTTAGAATCCCCCCTAAATATTTTGAGTGGAATCTTTTTTCCTATTACGGTATATTATAACTGCCTTATTAGTTATCCCTTATTAGTTATCTATTTTGATGTTCTCCAAGTAGATTATCTTGAATTCCGCTATTATTTTGGTCTAAATTCAAAAAACAACTATTTGTAAGTGAAGTCAATGATGACCCTCCATGGATTCTCCTATATAAGCGGCGGCTAAAGTTGCAAAAATAAGAGCTTGAATACCACTTGTAAATAATCCAAGGAACATGACAGGTATAGGAACTACTGAAGGTACTAAAGAAACAAGAACAACAACTACTAATTCATCGGCTAAAATATTTCCGAAAAGTCGAAAACTAAGCGATAAGGGTTTTGTAAAATCTTCCAAGATGTTAATGGGTAAAAGGATTGGAGTAGGTTGAATGTATTTACGGAAATAACCTAATCCTTTTTTGCTAAGACCCGCATAGAAATAGGCTACTGAGGTGAGTAAAGCTAAAGCAACAGTAGTATTTATATCATTCGTGGGTGCGGCTAACTCTCCATGGGGTAACTGTATGATTTTCCATGGTAAAAGAGCCCCTGACCAATTACAAACAAAAATAAATAGGAACATAGTTCCTATAAAAGGAACCCATGGACCATATTCTTCTCCAATCTGGGTTTGGCTCACGTCTCGAATGAATTCAAGGACATATTCGAAGAAATTCTGCCCGTCATTCGGAATGGTTTGTGGATTCCGAACAGCTATACTGGCTGAAACTAATAAGATAGCAATTACAACCCAAGAAGTAATAAGTACTTGGCCATGGACTTGAAAACCTCCTATTTGCCAATAGAAATGTTGGCCTACTTCTACACCCGATATTTCGTATAACACTTTTAGTGTGTTGGTGGAACATGATAGAACATTCATATTACCCTCTGACAGAAATTGAAATTCCAGGAAATTATTTTAATTCAACCATCTCTTTTTCGACTTGCTTATTTGAATTTTTTGATACGAACTAATAACATAATATCCCCACTTATTTTTATCTCATTTATATAATCTAATCAAATTCGAGAATAGTAAACGATTCCATAAATTTCAGGAGTTCAAAAGAAAATTTCTATCTTATTATTAATTACGTATTTCGTATATAGTTAGAACGACCCTCACAAATTGCGAATACTAATTTAGTAAGAATTAATCGGATTGAAGCTATAGCGTCATCATTTGCTGGAATTGAAATATCTGCAAGGTCGGGATCACAATTTGTATCGATTAAGCAAATTGTTGGAATTCCCAAAGTGATACATTCTCGAAGAGCTGTATATTCTTCTTGCTGATCAACGATAATTATAATATCGGGTAACCCCGTCATATATTTAATCCCGCCCAGATATGTTTGCAAGTGGGATAATTGTCTCTTGAACATAGCTGCGTCTATTTTTTTTGGAAGACAGTAGAATTTCCCCGTCTTTTGTTCGATTCTCAAGTCCCTGAACTTATGAAGTCTAGTTTCTGTAGTGGACCAATTGGTTAACATGCCACCGAGCCATTTTTTATTAACATAATGACACCGAGCCCTTATTGCAGCCCGCACTACTGAATTGGCTGCTTTAGTTTTTGTACCAACAATTAAAAACTCTTTTCCCTTACTTGCTGCATCAAAAACTAAATCACAAGCTTCTGATAAAAAACGAGCAGTTTTAGTAAGATTTGTGATATGAATACCTTTACGCTTGGTAGAAATATAAGGCGACATCCTCGGATTCCATTTCCTAGTCCCATGACCAAAATGAACTCCTGCTTCCATCATCTCTTCCAAATTTATGTTCCAATATCTTCTTGTCATTTCTTCCCACACTTCCTCTTTCTTTTTTGTTTAAAAAAAAGTGACGAGGTTGTCTTGAACTAACCAATTGTTCCGACGGAACCTTTTCTTCTACCGTGGATTGGACGTATCGATGTCAATACACAATCCAAACCGCTAACCTCTATTCATTATTATCTGAATTTCCATTACCCCCTCAAGACCATATAGAAAGAGTTTTTCAAATGGAAATTGAATTCCAAAATAAAAGAAAGTAAGCATGACTACACTTTTTTTAGGAATCATTAAATGATATATGATCTAAATGATTCCTCGGGTGTATCATGGAAATTCTTTTGAACGTCACGAATCAAATAAGCCTGCGTGGTGGAACAAAATATCTCGTATTTCCCCCTCGAAAAAACTCTTCGTTTGACTTTTCAAAGGAATGCTCTTATTCTTATGTTGCCGCAGTAATCTTTGAAATCCGGTCCCAACGGGGATCATCCCACCTATAACAACATTCTCTTTTATACCTTTCAACCAATCGATACGACCACGAAGAGCTGCTTTGGCTAAAACTCGAGCAGTTTCTTGAAAACTCGCTTCCGATATGAAACTTTGAGTATTCAAAGATGCTCTTGTTATTCCCAATAGGATAGCGCGGTAACAGATCGATTCTTCTAAAGCGCGCCCTGTTCGTTCCGCTCGCAACAATCCAATTAGTTCTCCAGGTAAAAAAACATTAGACATTCCATCCTCGGAAACCAACACTTTTGATGTTATTTGGCGTACAATAATCTCTATGTGCCTATTATGAATTTGCACCCCTTGGGATCGATAAACCTTTTGTATCTTAGTAACCAACGATATACGACTTTGCACTATAGTCAGCTCAGTCCCAATCAAGAATCCCCAAGGAATTCCAAGAATTTTTGTTATATGCTCGTTCCAACCCTCAATTCTTTTTTCTAGGTTCATTGATATTGAATCAATTGAACGCACTTCTAAGACCTGTTCCACTTTTGGAAGACCTTGCGTTATATCACCGGATCTCGATTTTTCATATATAAATGTAACTAATGTATCTCCTTCGTAAAAGATTTCTCCATAATGTCCATGAACGGTTGCTCCCGGAGTGGCAAAATAAGGTTTAGCCAATCTTATTACTACAGAGTCAACTTGAACAAGCAAAACTTGACCCGATTTTAAGGGGGGTCCTTTTTTGGCTATATATCCATTTTGACAAATAAACTGGCCGAGACTAATTATTGTGGGTCTTTCTTCCCAATAATTAGGACAATAACTTTGATGGAGAAAATACCAATTCAAATTGAATAAATTGAAAACGATTTTACTGTCCGGATCACGATTTGAAATTATCCCATTTTCATCCATTAAATAATATTTAAGCACTTGAAAAGTCCGTTTTAAATTTTCAAGTTGAAGATATTTAGTTATCAAGATCGGATTATGAGTTAGTAAATAATAAAAGGAATAAAAATTAAAAAAATTAAGGACCGTTCCTAACGGTCCGATCGAATTCCTAATTTTAATTATAGAATCCGTTGAAATGAATTCTTTTTTCACATTGGGATATTTTATATCGTTGAATAGGTCTATTCGGAAACAATTAGATGGTGATAAAATTATCAAGGAAGGATATTCCTTATTGTTATTTAACAATGTGCGAATAGTTCCGTGATTTTGGTGGTTAAGTGATTGTTTCGTTTTTCTCTTTTTATAAATGGAATAAAAAGGATTGATGTTGGTCTGATCTGATACATTATCGGAAATGAATCCTGAACCTGAGAGATCATTCCTTTTTCTGCGATACGAAATCGCGGATTTGACTAAGTCGATTCTTAGGAAAGCTCGAACCAAACCATTTGTACTTACTTCAATAAAAGAAGTACAGACCTCCTCGATAGAAGAACTTTTTATGTCTTGGTTCCAATTCAAAATTAAACAAGTCCGAATTAATTGAATACTTGTATCAGAAATTCCTTGAATGGATTTGGCATTTCCATAAACAATATAATTGACAATTCTAAGTTGCATATTATCCCTTTCTTGTAAAAAATCCGGAGGGAAGAGTGTTGGTAAATTTAGACCATCTGATATCTCATATGTCACTACAGGGCGAACTAAAACAAAATACTTTTTCTTAGTAGATGTGATCCGTTGGACATAGATCCAATTTTTCCATTTTTTAGAGTCCTTAAAATCGATATTTACTTTTCCTGGGGGTATCAAGATCCCACTGTGTCGGGATATCTTATCGGTCTCCCCAGGAAAATGAATATCTCCTGAAAAGATTTTCAGTTCAATTCTCTTTTTTTTTCTCTCCATTCGGACTAATCCGTCCGCGTAGCGTCTTGTATTTATATTGAAAGCAATTCGTGTATCTATTCCAATGAGACTATTATTTCGTATCATTATCAAAGAAGATTCAGGTAAAATATGCACTTCTTCGGGAATGAAAAAGAATAGATCTAGTTTCATTTGGTATTTTGACTTCAATTCTTTTATTGGTCGAGACTCAATAAAATCCTCTTTTTTAACGATTGAATGCACGCCCAGAGTCCCATATTTAGTAATTCCCGAACTCTTTCTTCTGTATCGGGGATCATCGAAATAAGCAAAAATACTATTATTTCTACGGAAAATACCATTTATTGGTAGTTCAATCGAGATACCTGAATGAGGCATTAACTCTTTCTTTCGTTCTTGAATCGATTGGATTGGAACGAGAAATCTATTTCCTCGCCTTTTTCCCAATAAATGAGAATTCCCGTGTAAAATCGCCGGGTATATGAGATTCCAATGGACGGGTTCTGAATAATTAGGAATCTTATCTTCTTTTTTTTTACCAGAAAAATATGAACGAAGTAATTTGTATCTTAGTGGATCATTATTCACCGAGAGAGTCGAAATTGACCCTCGTTCTACAGAAAGGGAATAAATTTTCATTTGATCTTGATCCTTGTGCGGTGAAAAGGGGACTGCACTGGATCTCCACGAACCTCCTGATAATATCCATAAATGACTTGTTTTTGGTAAAAGATGAACATTACTATATGCAAATGCAGATGCGTGGTACACATCATTACTCCAGTGCATTTCTCCCTCTGAGTCAGAATAAATATGTTTTTGAACTCTCTCTTTCAAATTCAAAGTGTATGATACCTCGCGAATCTCAGCAATTACTTGTTCTGCTTCGACATATTGATTATTTTGAACCAAAAGAAAACTTTTTGGTGGAATAGTTACATTATGTAGAATATCCTCACTCTCAATAGTGACATATAAGGCTATAGAACATAGAAAAGCAGGATGCCCGTGACGCGTACGCGTGGGATGAACGAAATCTTCATTAAATTGGATTTTTCCATTCGACGGGGCTCGTACATGTTCTGCAGTACCACCCGTGAAGACTCCTCCAGTATGAAAAGTTCTTAATGTTAGTTGAGTCCCCGGTTCTCCAATGGATTGACCCGCAATAATACCTACAGCTTCTCCCAACTCGACCAGGTCGCCATGAGTGGGACTCCTACCATAACATAATCGACAGATCCAAGATGTACTCCTACAAGTAAAAGGGGTTCGAATAAATAGTATTTGTGTTTGAAAGGTTATGAATCGATTGACAAGCCCAAATCCAATATCTTGATTTCGGGTGGCGATGCACCGTGAGCCCATATATATATCCTCTGCTAATACACGACCAACTAATGTTTGAATAAAAATTCTTTCGGACTCGGGCATCATCCCATTTCGAGGACTTACGGCAACCCCTCGGGCGGTTCCACAATCTGCTCGACGTACAACAATGTGTTGAACTACTTCAACAAGTCGGCGTGTAAGATATCCCGCATCCGAGGTTCGTACAGCAGTATCCACAACCCCTTTTCGGGCTCCGTAGCAAGAAATGATATATTCTGTTAAAGACAGCCCTTCGCGTAAATTACTTTGAATAGGTAAATCAATCATTTGTCCTTGAGGATCCGACATTAATCCCCTCATACCTACTAATTGGTGCACTTGAGATGCATTTCCTCTAGCTCCCGAAAAAGACATTATATGGACTGGATTAAGTGAATCTGTCATCCTAAAATTAGGATTCATTTCTTGTCGCAAATATTCACTTGTAGCATACCACACCTCAATAGATTGGCGTAATTTTTCTACTGCGTGCACATTCCCATAATGATGGTGTTGTTCTAAAATTAAACTATGTTCTTCAGCATCTTGTACTAACCATCCCTTAGAAGGGATCGTTAAAAGATCATCAATCCCTAATGAAATGGATGTAGCAGTGGCTTGCTGGAAACCCAGAGTTTTGACTTGATCCAGAATGTGTGATGTATATGCCATTCCGAAGTGATCTATTAATTTGCGAATAAGTTTTTTAATGACAGTTCCGTCTATTATTTTATTGTGAAAGACTAGATTGACTCGTTCTGCCATAAGTCCCTCCATATTCTGCTGATTGGGATTCGACAATGAGTTTGAGTCAATGATTTGAAAACTTCCCTTTCTTGATATTAATCTGGATGAAAATTCAGAGGAAGTAGAGTCCTAGTAGCAACAGAGAGATAAAAATTCACGCCAGTGTCACAAAATCACTTAATTGAGATGCCATATGATTAGTGACCATACGAGCAGGCTCGACAAAACCCTTGTAGAGCTTCTTCGATTTCTCGAAAAAGAGAAATATGACCAATAGTTGTTCGAATATATATACAAAGAATTTCTTTTTTTACACTTCTTACTAAAAAAGAGTGTTCATAAATCTCCTGACAAGTACCCCCAGATTCATAGTGAATCTCGATGGGACCTTCTCTTGAAGCAATAATGCGTTGATCGATTCGCCAGCGGAGCCAAAAAGGACTATCTAAATTGAGTCTTTTCTGTCGATAAGCTCCAATTGCATCATAGGAATTACAAAAAAAAGGTTCTTTTTGTTTCTTAGACTGATGATTATTATCATTAATTCTTTCATTTTGATACTTTCTTCGATTCCATGGATTATACCTATTTCTACAAATACCTCGGCGATTCCCAATGGTTAATACATATAGACCAATAAGCATATCTTGGGTTGGTACGGAAATAGGATCCCCAATAGCTGGAGACAGGAGATTCATATGCGAAAACATAAGTAAATGGGCCTCCGCTTGAGCCTCCAAAGATAAGGGTACATGAACAGCCATTTGATCCCCATCAAAGTCTGCATTGAATCCCTTACGAACTAATGGATGTAAACAAACAGCACGTCCTTCGACTAAAATGGGTTGAAATGCCTGTATGCCTAATCTATGCAAAGTGGGCGCTCTATTCAGCAATACGGGGTGCCCCTGCATAACTTCTTTCAATATTTCCCATACAATTATATCTTTTTCCCGAATTTGACTCTTAGCAACTCCTATGTTCGAAGCAAGATGTTGTCTAATTAGTCCCCGAATTACAAATGTCTGGAAAAGCTCTATTGCTATTTCCCGAGGCAATCCACATCGATGTAGTGGAAGTGAGGGTCCTACAACAATGACAGAACGACCCGAATAATCAACCCGTTTGCCAAGCATAGTCTCACGAAATCTTCCCTCTTTTCCTTCAATTACATCAGAGAACGACTTGTAAATCTTATTATGACCATCCCTGATTGGCTGTCCGCGAATTCCATTATCAAGAAGCGTATCTACGGCTTCTTGTACCAATTTCTCTTGACACATTACTAATTCCCCCGGTGTAGATCTATTTGTTGTTAATAGATCGGTAAGCGTATTGTTTCGATAGATGACTCTTCTATAGAGTTCATTAATATCCGAGCTCATTAGCTTACCCCCATCTATCTGAATGATGGGTCGTAATTCAGGAGGAAGAACTGGTAGTAAACATAAAACCATCCATTCGGGTTCGATATTTGTTCGAATAAAGTGTTTAGCTAATTCTATGCGTCTAACCAAAAAATCCCTTCTTCTTCCAATTTTGCGATCTTCCCCTTCCCATTCATTACCCGTGGTTCTTTCTTCGCCTAATTCCTTCCATTCGACTAATGAATAATCTAGAATACTTCGCAAATCTATATCGGCTAATTGTTCTCGTATCGCACCTGCTCCAGTACAAATTTCTCGATTTCGAAATATATCGAAGCCTTGAGTAGTAAAAAAAACCGGGATGCTGTATTTCCAGGATT